ATTATTGCCGAACCCAATGCCTATATTGCATTTGCGGGTAAAAGAGTAATTGAACAAACATTGAATAAAACAGTACCTGAAGGTTCACAGGCGGCTGAATATTTATTCCAGAAGGGCTTATTCGATCTAATCGTACCACGTAATCCTTTAAAAAGCGTTCTGAGTGAGTTATTTCAGCTCCACGCTTTCTTTCCTTTGAATCAAAATTCAATAGAGCATTAAGTTCCTTTTTTATTTGTAGCAAACAAATAGTTAGTTTATCAGAATCCAAGTAAAACGAATATGAATGGGGTTTCTTTGTTGACATAAGATCTAAATTGTAAAAAGAAATCAAAAGTTGTGGATAACTCCTTTTTATCTATATTCTTGATTACTAATTCAGTTAAGAGGCCTCTATCAACAAGAAAAATAGTGAATTCTTATTTTCGTTAAATTCTAGGAAAATAAAAATATGTATATATAATCCAAATATATAATTCTAGAATATAGAAACTATAGATATGATATATGCTTTTGTACCTTCTATACTCACTTAGATATATACTTAGATTTATACTAATCTTTATAATATTATTAATATAAATAATAACAGGTACAAATAGTAAATTGAGGTATCCTTTATATGACAACTTTCGACTTTCCCTCTGTTTTGGTGCCTTTAGTAGGCTTAGTATTTCCGGCAATGGCAATGGCTTCTTTATTTCTTCATGTTCAAAAAAATAAGACTGTTTAGATCTGATGGGCCCAACTCTGATCCATTTTTTTTTCAAAACTAAGACTTGTATCATAACGCAGATACCTATTTCTATTTAGTGTAAGAAAAGAAGGTATAACATGCGGCGTTTCCGTCGAAAAGGGGCTCTTTGGCCTGTAGAAAGATGATATGGGGGTAAAGGAATTCTATCTATTTGAAAAAATCTCAGGATCGCCGGATGGCTGAACTGTAAAATCGGTACATCTATATGTATATTGATATATGTATATTGATGGGATCATACGAAGGGTATTTTTTTTTTATTTTAGATCTAACCAATTTGATAAATTACTCTTAAAGGTTCACATCAAACTAGTACTAGTTGATGAGAGTTACTTCGGAAACAAAAAGAGTAAAGTCTAGGGTATTCTCTCAATTCCAATAAAACGAAACCAGATCAAGTATGAGTTGTCGATCAGAACATATATGGATACAACCTATAACGGGGTCGCGAAAAACAAGTAATTTCTGCTGGGCCATTATCCTTTTTTTAGGTTCATTAGGATTCTTATTGGTTGGAACTTCCAGTTATCTTGGGAGAAACTTGATATCTTTATTTCCGTCTCAGCAAATCCTTTTTTTTCCACAAGGGATTGTGATGTCTTTCTATGGGATCGCGGGTCTCTTTATTAGCTCCTATTTGTGGTGCACAATTTCGTGGCATGTAGGGGGTGGTTATGATCGATTCGATAGAAAAGAAGGAATGGTGTGTATTTTTCGTTGGGGATTCCCTGGAAAAAATCGTCGCATCTTCCTCCGATTCCCTATAAAGGATATTCAGTCCGTCAGAATAGAAGTTAAAGAAGGTATTTATGCTCGCCGTGTCCTTTATATGGATATCAGAGGCCAGGGGGCCATTCCCTTGACTCGTACTGATGAGAATGTTACTCCACGGGAAATCGAACAAAAAGCTGCCGAATTGGCCTATTTCTTGCGTGTACCGATTGAAGTATTTTGAGAAATGAGCTGAGAGAGTGAATGCTTTCTCAGCAGTAAGGAAAAACTAAAGAGTCCCCCTTTTCTATACCATAACTTAACTGAAGTTTCTTCATAACGCTCATTCTTTCTAGTCAAAGAAGACGTATACGTAACGTAACAACCACAAAACAAAACAGTGAATAGATTCATAAGTTCGATACTTTGTAATAGAACTCATGCATGAGAGAAATATTGGATGGCGTAGAGTCAACTAATGAGGTCGGTTCATTAAAAATTCATAGACGAAATGAAAAAATGTCAAAAAAGAAAGCATTCAACCCTCTTTTATATCTTGCATCTGTAGTATTTTTGCCCTGGTGGATTTCTATCTCATTTAATAAAAGTCTGGAATCTTGGGTTACTTATTGGTGGAATACTAGGCAATCTGAAATTTTTTTGAATGATATTCAAGAAAAAAATATTCTCGAAAAATTCATAGAATTGGAGGAAATCTTTCTTTTGGAGGAAATGATCAAGGAATACTCGGAGACACATCTACAAAACCTTCGTATAGGAATCCACAAAGAAACGCTCCAATTAATCAAGATACACAATGAGGATCATATCCATACGATTTTGCACTTCTTGACAAATATAATCTGTTTCGTTATTCTAAGTGGTTATTCAATTTTGGGTAATAAAGAACTTGTTATTCTTAACTCTTGGGCTCAGGAATTCCTATATAACTTAAGTGACACAATAAAGGCTTTTTCGATTCTTTTATTAACAGATTTATGTATCGGATTCCATTCGCCCCATGGTTGGGAACTAATGATTGGCTTTGTCTACAAAGATTTTGGATTTGCTCATAATGATCAAATTATATCTGGTCTTGTTTCTACTTTTCCAGTCATTCTAGATACTCTATTTAAATTTTGGATTTTTCGTTATTTAAATCGTGTTTCTCCGTCACTTGTAGTGATTTATCATTCAATGAATGATTAAATAAAGGATCTACTGATATTAATCCAATTCAATTCTAACGTTTCTTACTTTGTAGTTGTACAGAAGCAAAGCATGTAAAATCATACTTACTCTTTATTTTTCTACCCATCCCAAAGATTTATTCTATATATTAATATTATTTATTCCAGTAAAATTATTCCAGTAAATAGCAGAATTGCAGATAGGGAACTAGGTTAGCGACCTACCAAATTTATTGTAGACATTTTTGGGCTCAATGGTTGGACCATGCAAACTAGAAAGACTTTTTCTTGGATAAAGGAACAAATTACTCGATCCATTTCCGTATCGCTCATGATATATATCATAACTCGGCCATCCATTTCAAGTGCATATCCCATTTTTGCACAGCAGGGTTATGAAAATCCGCGAGAAGCGACTGGTCGTATTGTATGTGCCAATTGCCATTTAGCTAATAAGCCCGTGGATATTGAAGTTCCACAAACGGTACTTCCAGATACTGTATTTGAAGCAGTTGTTCGAATCCCTTATGATATGCAACTAAAACAAGTTCTTGCTAATGGTAAAAAGGGTGCTTTGAATGTAGGGGCTGTTCTTATTTTACCAGAGGGTTTTGAATTAGCTCCTGCTGATCGGATTTCCCCCGAGATAAAAGAAAAGATAGGCAATCTGTCTTTTCAGAGCTATCGCCCCAATAAAAAAAATATTCTTGTGATAGGCCCCGTTCCTGGTCAGAAATATAGTGAAATAACCTTTCCTATCCTTTCCCCGGACCCCGCTACTACGAAAGAGGTTCACTTCTTAAAATATCCTATATATGTAGGCGGAAACAGGGGAAGGGGTCAGATTTATCCCGACGGGAGCAAAAGTAACAATACAGTTTATAATGCTACATCAGCAGGTATAGTAGGTAAAATAATACGAAAAGAAAAAGGGGGTTACGAAATAACCATAGCGGATGCATCGGATGGACGTCAAGTGGTTGATATTATCCCTCCAGGGCCAGAACTTCTTGTTTCAGAAGGCGAATCTATCAAATTGGATCAACCGTTGACGAGTAATCCTAATGTGGGCGGATTTGGTCAGGGAGATGCAGAAATAGTACTTCAAGATCCCTTACGTGTCCAAGGCCTTTTGTTCTTCTTGGCATCTGTTATTTTGGCACAAATATTTTTGGTTCTTAAAAAGAAACAGTTCGAGAAGGTTCAATTGTCAGAAATGAATTTCTAGACTCGCGGATTTATCGACATTGAGCTCATAACGTAAAAATAACAAAATTATTTTTGACGACTCTTTATGATAAAAAATGGATATTATGAAAAGCCTTTTGCTTTTTTATACTCATTCCTTGTACTGCATTCCTAGTCATAGTATGTAGATTGTGAAGAAGACTTTTTACTTTTTTTGAATCCAAATTGGGGTGGTATGATTATGTTACTATTATCACATTTCAATGTCATAAAATACATTAATAGTGTTTTCTATTCTAATCGAATAAAATTCGACTAGATACTAGACATAAGTAAGCGGGGAATAGAACGGATAAATGCGTGGAACACAAAATTATAGGGACGATTATTCATCTTCCTAGTATTCGACACAAGAAAAGGAATTTTCCACATCTCTTTCTTGTGTCGAAAGAAAAAAAAGATTCTTTATCCTGTTCGTCAAAGATTACTAGTCTAAGTTTTGAATTTTTCAAAAAAAAAAATATCAGAACTTTTTTATATATATTATATTATTTAATATAAAATAGAATAGTAGAATAGTGGGCAAACAAAAGAGAGCGAGGTTTATTGAGTAAATAGAACTTCTTCAATAAACTTAGAAAAATTTCCATTTTTGATGAGATACAAAAAAATACTAAGGTTTTATTATTATTTGAGGATAGTATGTCATCTAGGAAATTGAGTGATTTCTTCTTTCTTCTAACTTTACTTTGAAAGTATCGATAGATACTATCGAGCAACGGGCGGATGGATCAATCAACTGCATTTTTCAAAAACATCATCAGAAAAATGGAATGGGGTTTTGCCATTTAGACGAAAAATATTCTAATTCTTAAGAACTCAACGGGACCTACCCCCTCAAATCATACAAAGAAGGGAATCCCGTTGAGTTCTTACGCTTTCATGGCTACAATTTACAACTCAATTCATCTGATTACTACAGAGATGAACCCAATCCAGAATATGAACCATAAAAGAAAATACCTATTAAACCGATCACAAGAATACCAGCTACAGTACCTATTACCCAAAGAGGAATCCTTCCAGTAGTATCAGCCATTTACCCCACTTCCCTCCACATTTCATCAAGTGGTCATGCTAGAGACATAAACAGT